ACACTTATGATATTGGAACTCATGCCTTATCGAGCGTGTTATCAAATTTTAAAACTGGTTTATTCGGCAGCAGCAAACGCTAGTCATAATATGAATTTGAAGGAAACTGATTTATTTATTAGTGAAGCTAAAGTGAATAAGAATAGTTTTATCAAAAAATTAAGACCTCGAGCTCGAGGACGTAGTTATGGTATAAAAAGGCCCACTTGTAACATAACAATTGTATTAAAAGAAAAATCTAAATTTTTATTAGATAAATCTAAGATTTAGATTCGTTATATTATTTATAGTCAAATATAATATATGGGTGGAAAAAAATATAATAGAAAAATATGGGACAAAAAATAAATCCACTTGGTTTCAGACTTGGTACAACTCAACATCATCATTCCTTTTGGTTCGAGAAACCAAAAAATTATTCTGTAAGTTTACAAGAAGATGAAAAAATAAGGAATTGTATTAAGAACTATGTACAAAAAAATAGGAGAATATCCTCGGGTTTCGAAGGAATTGCACATATAGAAATTAAAAAAAGGATCGATTTGATCCAGGTCATAATCTATATTGGATTTCCTAATTTCTTAATAGAGGGCCAAGCAGGAAGCATCGAAGAATTACAGGTGAATATACAAAAAAAATTGCATTCTGTGAATCGTAGACTCAATATTGCTATTACAAAAGTGGAAAAACCTTATGGGCAACCCAATATTCTTGCAGAATATATAGCTTTACAATTAAAAAATAGAGTTTCATTTCGAAAGGCAATGAAAAAAGCTATTGAATTAGCTGAACAAACAGATACAAAAGGAATTCAAGTGCAAATTGCAGGGCGAATCAACGGAAAAGAAATTGCACGTGTCGAGTGGATCAGAGAAGGGAGAGTTCCCTTACAAACAATTCGCGCAAAAATTGATTATTGTTCCTATATAATTCGAACTATTTATGGAGTATTAGGCATCAAAATTTGGATATTTTGGGAGGAGCAATAATAGATTTTACTTTTATTTGTCTTTCCATTCTATTCAGTGATAGAACAAAAAATCACAAACTTGTTCATTCTTTTTCCATGAAATCAAACAAAAATGAGCAATTCTAATTCTATAAGGTTGAATAAAAATTTGATTGACCATTTGTTAGAATTGCTATGCTTAGTGTGTGACTCGTTCATTTTTCTTTAGAGTTAAGAGTTGGGATTAAAAAAAAGACTGACCCCCACTTAAACTTAACTTAAACTTAATAAGTTACTTAAACTTAACTTAAATAAGTATAATAAAAAAACTAATAACTAACTTATTGCTTCGTAGTATCGATATCCCAAGAAACAGTCACTATATGAGATGGGTGGATCAATCATATAGTTGCAGCAACTGCAACTAAAACCTTTTCTATAAAAAATCTTATTTATGGAAATAATCTTATTTATGGGTTGTGAAGCAAAAATAAAGAGATGTAGATAAATGGAAGGATGAGAGAAAGAAAGAACAAAAATATAAATGATATATGATTCCAATATGTATGGTCTATGAATTACCTCATAAAAGGCAATGTAATAAAGCATCAAAACTGAATATGAATAAATAATAAATATAAAATAATAATAAAATAAAGTGATATGAATAATAAAGAGCCTCGGGTTAATAAAAACTAAGTAGATTGACTCAAGAAGATCAATTTTTGGAAGGAGCTCCATTGCAGAGTTCAGGCTTAACCATTAATGGAGAAGCTATAGGAACGATGAAACCTGTGACTGCATAGGATTCTACTGAAAACAAATCCGAATAATTCATTGGGTGGGATGGCGGAACAAACCGAGAAAAAACGAATTTATTTCGAGAAGTCATGGATTGACCTAGAAATAACAAAAAGTAAAGAGTCAATATTCGCCCGCGAAACTTTAGATTACATTACAATATTTTGGCATCATTTGAGAAGGGTCAAAATAAGGATCATTATAAAAAAACATTATAAACATTATTTATAATCCATAAATATACATAATAGAAACATTCTATCTGTATATCCCGTACATACATCTTCCTATATAACAAATTCTATATTGAGAAATGTCTTATTGGATTATTTTTTCCATGTGTATCTGTAATATGTCATATTAGTGAATCTTTTCATTCGCGAGGAGCTGGATGAAAGGAAACTTTCGTGTCCAGTTCTGCAGTAGAGATCGAATTAAGAAATGACCATCAACTATAACCCCAAAAGAACCAGATTTCGTAAACAACATAGAGGAAGAATGAAGGGAATATCTTGTCGCGGCAATCATATTTGTTTCGGCAGATACGCTCTTAAAGCACTCGAACCCACTTGGATCACAGCTAGACAAATAGAAGCAGGGCGAAGAGCAATGACACGATATGTGCGTCGTGGTGGAAAAATATGGGTACGCATATTTCCCGACAAACCTGTTACAGTAAGACCCGCAGAAACACGTATGGGTTCGGGGAAGGGATCCCCCGAATATTGGGTATCCGTTGTTAGACCAGGTCGAATACTTTATGAAATGGGTGGAGTATCAGAAACTGTAGCCAGAGCAGCTATTTCACTAGCTGCGTCCAAAATGCCTATACGAACTCAATTTGTCAGGATGGGGATCTAGAACTAAATGGTCTATTGAGGATGAAAAAACAACTGCAAGTTTATTTATTTCTGGACAGAAAATATTTCTTTTTTTCTTTCCTTCATTCTTTCCATTAAAATAACAGATTCCAATAAAATAATATGATTCAACCTCAAACCTTTTTGAATGTAGCGGATAACAGCGGAGCTCGAGAATTGATGTGTATTCGAATCATAGGAGCTGGTAATTATAGATATGCTCATATTGGTGACGTTATTGTTGCTGTAATCAAAGAAGCAGTGCCAAATATGCCACTAGAAAGATCCGAAGTAATTAGAGCTGTAATTGTACGTACTTGTAAAGAACTCAAACGTGACAACGGTATCATAATACGATATGATGATAATGCTGCGGTTGTCATTGATCAAGAAGGAAATCCAAAGGGAACTCGGGTTTTTGGTGCGATCGCTCGGGAATTGAGACAGTTGAATTTTACTAAAATAGTTTCATTGGCTCCCGAGGTATTATAAATAATACTAGATGAGACTATGATATATCAGAACATGATCAAATTTAGTGGAGTAGTAGATCGTGTCTCACGCATATACTTTTTTTTATAATATTAAAAAAAAATACACAATAAAATGAAAGAAAATAAAACAAACAAAAAGGAGAACATGTTAATTATATCAAAATTAGAAGGCACCAATAATTATAGTTCGCCATGGGTAGGGACACTATTTCCAATATAATAACTTCTATAAGAAATGCTGACATGGATAAAAAAGGAACGATTCGAATAGCATCTACTAATATTACCGAAAATATTGTGAAAATACTTTTACGAGAAGGTTTTATTGAAAACATTCGGAAACATCAAGAAGGTAACAAAAATTTCTTGGTTTTAACTCTGCGACATAAAAAGACTAGGAAAAGAATACATAGAACTATTTTAAAGCGTATCAGCCGACCTGGTTTACGAATTTATTCCAACTACCAACAAATTCCTAAGATTTTAGGTGGAATAGGAATTGTAATTCTTTCCACTTCTCGAGGTATAATGACGGATCGAGAAGCTCGACGAGAAAAAATTGGAGGCGAACTTTTGTTATATATATGGTGATCCTCCTCCTCCAGTATCCTAATTTTATCTCTAACTTCCTATTTTATAGAGAAGAAAAGTGAATTATATAACTTTTCCTCCATTAGTTGATACTTCAAGGAGCTTACCTGGAATGAAAGAACAAAAATGGATTCATGAAGGTTTAATTACTGAATCACTTCCCAACGGTATGTTCCGGGTCCGCTTAGATAATGAAGATGTAATTCTAGGTTATATTTCGGGAAGGATCCGCCGTAGTTTTATACGGATACTACCGGGGGATAGAGTCAAAATTGAAGTAAGTCGTTATGATTCAACCAGGGGACGTATAATTTATAGACTTCGAAACAAAGATTCGAACGATTAAATAATTTTTTAAGCATTCCTTTCATTTTCATGACGATACAATTAAAAAAATGCAAGAGACTTCTTTTCTTCCAAGAAATAGATTCAACATTAAGGTAAGGAATAATAAATATGAAAATACGGGCTTCTGTTCGTAAAATTTGTGAAAAATGTCGACTGATCCGTCGGCGCGGACGAATTATAGTGATTTGTTCCAATCCGAGACATAAGCAGAGACAAGGATAACAAAAAAAAACTTTTTTTTTTTAATAAAGGAAGGGCAAAAGAGGGATTTTTTTTAACATGAAATGGATATTTCCGTATCTTTTCTTTCTGTATATTTCTGACTCATAGTTATGAGATGATAAAATATGACAAAAGCTATACCAAGAATTGGTTCACGTAGGAATGGGCGTATTGGTTCACGTAAGAATGGACGTAGAATACCAAAAGGAATTATTCATGTTCAAGCAAGTTTGAACAATACTATTGTAACTATTACAGATGTACGAGGTCGAGTGGTTTCTTGGGCCTCTGCTGGTACTTCTGGATTCAAAGGCCCAAGAAGAGGGACACCCTACGCTGCTCAAGCAGCAGCAGTAAATGCTATTCGTACTGTAGTTGATCAGGGTATGCAACGAGCAGGAGTTATGATAAAGGGTCCTGGACTTGGAAGAGACGCAGCATTACGAGCCATTTGTAGAAGTGGTATACGACTAAGTTTCGTACGTGATGTAACACCTATGCCACATAATGGATGTCGACCTCCTAAAAAAAGACGTGTATAGAAATAATAAAAAAAGATTTCAAGAGAAATAAATGATTCAATGATCTGATCAAATAATAGTATTAGTATAGTATGGTTCGAGAGGAAGTAGTAGGATCCACTCGAACACTGCAGTGGAGGTGTGTTGAATCAAGAATAGATAGTAATCGTCTTTATTATGGTCGTTTCATTCTGTGCCCACTTATGAAAGGTCA